CTTTTTTTTAAAAAAATAAAAAAAAAATTCTCAAAAGTAAATCCAATTCTATTATTTCGACTGAGAGAAATAAATAAATTAAACGAAACTAAAAAAGAAAAAGATTCTATAACCCATAATCAGGTAATTCATGAATCCTTTCGTCGAATTCGATCTACAGATTGGACAAATTATTTACTGACCGAAAAAAAAATGAAGGATCTGAGTAATAGAACAAGCACAATTAGAAATCAAATAGAAAGAATTACAAAAGAGAAAAAAAAAGTGATTCCAGGAAAAAATGTTAGTCCTAATAAGACAAGTTATAATGCTAAAAAATTCGAACCACAAAAAAATATTTGGCAAAGATTAAAAAGAAGAAATGCTCGATTAATCCGTAAATCACATTATTTTATAAAATTTTTCATTGAAAAGATATACATCGATATGCTTTTATCTATCCTTAATATTCCCATAATTAATATACAACTTTTTCTTGAATCAACAAAAAAAAAATTTAATAAATCCATTTACAATAATAAAACAAATCAAAATACAATTCACTTTATTTCGACTATAAAAAAGTCACTTTATCATATTAGTAATAAGAATTCACAGAATTTTTTCGACTTATCCTCCTTGTCACAAGCCTATGTATTTTACAAATTATCACAAACCCAAACTCTTAACTTGTATAAGTTAAGATCTATTCTTCAATATCGTGGAACGCCTTTTTTTCTTAAGACTTCAATAAAAGATTATTTTGGAACACAAAGAATAATTCATTCTGAATTAAGACATAAGAAACTTCCGAATTCTGGAATACATCAATGGAAAAACTGGTTAAGAAGTCATTATCAATACGATTTATCTCAGATTAGATGGTCTAAATTAATAGCACAAAACGGTCGAAATAGAATCAATCAATGGCATCCAAATCAAAATCAAGATTTAAACAAAGAGGATTCATATGAAAAAGACCAATTAATTCATTACAAAAAAAAAAATGATTACGAAGTATATTCATTACTAAATCAAAAAGAGAATTTTCAAAAATACTATAGATATAATCTTTTATCTTATAAATTTATTAATTATGAAAATAAGAAAGAATCATATATTTATGTATCGCCATTCCAAGTAAATAAGAATCAAGAGAATTCTTATAATTACAACATATATAAAGACAAATTATATGATATACTATGGGATATCCCTATCAATAATTATCTAGAAAAAAATGATATTATGTATATGGAAAAAAATCCGGATAGAAAATATTTTGATTGGAAAATTATCAATTTTTGTCTTCGAAATAAAATCGATATTGAGGACTGGATCAAGATCAATACTAACAGTAATAAAAATACTAAGACCGGGACTGTTAATTTTAATTATCAAATAAGTGATAAAATTGATAAAAAAGATCTTTTTTATCTTACAATTCATCAAGATCAAGAAATCAATTCACCCAATCAAAAAAAGATCTTTTTTGATTGGATGGGAATGAATGAAGAAATACTAAGTCGTCCCATATCGAATATGGAACTTTGGTTCTTCCCAGACTTTGTACTTCTTTATAATGCATATAAAATGAAACCGTGGTTTATACCAAGCAAATTACTTTTTTTAAATTTGAATATAAATGAAAATAAAAATATCAATAGAAAGCAAAAAGGGGTTAGACCATCAAATGAAAAAAAATCTTTTGAATTAAAGAATAAAAATCAAAAAGAATCCGCAGGCCAAAGAGATCTTAGATCAAATGCACAAAACCAAGGAAATCTTGTATCTGCTCTTTCAAATCAACAAAAAGATATTGAAGAAGATTATTCGGAATCAGACATGAAAAAACGTAAAAAGAAAAAACAATACAAGAGCAATACAGAAGCAGAACTAGATTTCTTTCTGAAAAAATATTTACTTTTTCAATTGAGATGGGATGATGCTTTGAATCAAAGAATGATCAATAATATCAAAGTATATTGTCTCCTGCTTAGACTGAAAAATTCAAGAAAAATGACTATATCCTCTATTCAGAGTAAGGAAATAAATCTGGATATAATGCTAATTCAGAAGAATTTAACTCTTACGGAATTGATGAAAAGGGGGGTATTAATTATCGAACCCCTTCGTCTATCTGTAAAAAATGATGGACAGTTTATTATGTATCAAACTATAGGTATTTCATTAGTTCATAATAGTAGGCATCAAACTAATCAAAGATACCGAGAGCAAAGATATATTGATAAGAAGGATTTTGATGAATCCATTCCAAGGCATCATCAAAAGATAACTGGAAATAGAGACAAAAATCATTATGATTTGCTTGTTCCTGAAAATATTTTATCGTCTAGACGTCGTAGAGAATTGAGAATTCTAATTTGTTTCAATTCAAAAACGAGTCATGGTGTGAATAGAAATCCACTATTTTGCAATGAGAATAAGGTAAGAAATTGGGGTCAATTTTTGGATGAAAATAAAGATCTTGATAGAGAGAAATTAATTAAATTAAAATTCT